TGTTTCTTGAACTAACTACGAAGGTGGGGATTTATGAAAAGACAATTTCTAATAAATATAGAAAACATGTAAGAAAAGAAAGGAAAAAATTATAGTAATTACTAGTCTCAGACTATAGTTGGACGAAAATAAAGATTTGATTTTCGTAATTGATCTGATTCTGCGATACCTTTTCCTTTATTTATATTTACTTTATTTGATTTGTTTTCATTTTTATACATAAAATTCAGTAGTAGGTTCATTCACATAATATCTCAAATGAGAGGTATTATAAGTATAAGGTCACTTTTTATTTTATTCTAAAAGAAAAAAAATGGATTCAATACGATGATTTTCTAATTTTGTTCCATATGAATTCAAAGAAAGTTTCATTTTTTGAATGAAGTTACATGACGCCTTTCTTACTTTTACTTTTCTTACTTATTATTATTTTCTATTTTAATATTAGTTTACTCAAGAGTTGTCTAATGAATCCCGCGATTCCGAATCACGGGATGGGTAGATGTTAGAAATGATTAATTGATTTCTTTTTCTACCCCCTCCTTCTCTCTTTTTGTTAATACCGTCTATAATGATTGATGAGTTAACAATTGTCACGTGAACTTATTCTTTCATTTGAATTGGTATTTTTTCTTAGTATCTTTCAAAACTTGAAACTTAGGAAAGTGCTTTCTAAGCATATGTATAAAAAGAACATATTTCATTTAGCTCCTTCATCTTCATGCTTACTATAACTAGTTTTTTCGGTTTTCTACTAGCGGCTTTAACTATAACCTCAGCTCTATTTATTGGTCTGACCAAGATACGACTTATTTGAAATTAATTGAATGAATACAACTCACAAAAAGATTTCTTTTTGTGGTATTCATATATTCTATAGTTCCTTACCGCATCAATTTTGAATTAGTGGTCATTGAGATTGATGGACAATCCGGATTACTATTTAGGGATAGATATTACCTCTCCTTTTTCCCTTTCAAACAAATTGAAATGATTGAAGTTTTTCTATTTGGAATTGTCTTAGGTCTAATTCCTATTACTTTAGCTGGATTATTTGTAACTGCGTATTTACAATATAGACGTGGTGATCAGTTGGACTTTTGATTAATTAACATCTTTTTTTTGATTGACCTCCTCTTTTCTTTAATTCACGGGAGGTCAAATTCAGATTACTGTTTAATTTTTTGAGTGTCATTTTCGGCTTAACCTAACCAAGACCCGAATCACGCTCTGTAGGATTTGAACCTACGACATCGGGTTTTGGAGACCCACGTTCTACCGAACTGAACTAAGAGCGCTTTTTTATCACAATAGATAAGACTATAAAGAAGAGTATTTTGTTTTGTAACCCCAATACATCTTATATGCATATAGTATCATATACTAATATAGTATCATATACTATATGATATAGTATAAAATGATATACTATAAAAAAAGATTATGTATGCCCGATTTTAATCGATTTCATTACTGCTCAGAGGAGAAGTAATAGGTAGGGATGACAGGATTTGAACCCGTGACATTTTGTACCCAAAACAAACGCGCTACCAAGCTGCGCTACATCCCTTTCAATTGGTCTACAGTGTCATTGTAGAGAATCCTTGTCTTGTTTTCCAAATCCTCATTTTTTTTATCCATTGATATACATACAAGGTATCTTGCCATTTCTTTTTTTTTGGTCTCATATAAGATATAATAATAGTAGAAGGTTTATATATCTAAATCTAATATATATTCTAATAGATATTATCTAATAATATATATTCTAATAGATATTATCTAATCTATATTATTAGATATATATTATGAAATAAATATATGAAACCCATCGTAAAAAAACTAAAAAATGAAGATTTTTTTGGAATGCTCAGGCAGAAAGGGATGTATTTTTCGGTTTTCAGAAAGGGAAAATCTTATCTACCGAATCAGTGCACATTTCAATTTGAATTAGGAATTCCGTGTACAAATACAAGCGGTCCTTAACTACTTACATATACAGCTGATCATATATGTATTAACATTATACATTACAAAAAAGAATAAAGAAGGAGGATTTTCAATGCGAGATCTAAAAACATATCTTTCCGTGGCACCGGTACTAAGTACTCTATGGTTCGGGGCTTTAGCAGGTCTATTGATAGAAATCAATCGATTATTCCCGGATGCGTTGACATTCCCTTTTTTTTCATTCTAGTTTTTTTTCATTCTAGTTATTGACATGGGAAGGGGTGAAGAAGATTAGAGAGAATCAAAAGATCTGTGACTAATCCCTCCCCCTCTTTTCTTTTAGATAAAATAAAATTAGATACAATTAAGTAAAATAAAGAAGGTAAGTAGAATAAAGAAAAGAGGAAAGAGAAATAAAAGATTCAACCTCATCGAAATTCGGGTTTTCCAATTCAATTCATAAATAATCTAGTGAAACCGGAAAGCAAAATGTGTCTAAGACAAGAATATCATACAAGATAGTAAAATGAAATACTATACTTCTACTTAAAATAGAATTCTATTCTAAATAGAACTGAATAGAGTTCGAAATCATTATTTTACTTAATATTTATTTACTATTACTTAGTATATTGGGTTGTGATTGCAACGAAATAATCTTTCATAATTTCGAGTTAGCAACTTCTATTTTTTTTTTCCTTCCTTTTTCCCTTTAAATCGGGGAAAATCGAAGAGTTGGTTGAATCAAAAACTCATCAAAAATTCAAAGAAAGGGGGTTCATGGCCAAGGGTAAAGAAGTCCGCGTAACGGTTATTTTAGAATGTACAAATTGTGTTCGAAAGGGTGTTACTAAAGAATCAAGGGGCATTTCCAGATATATTACTCAAAAGAATCGACATAATACTCCTAGTCGATTAGAATTGAGAAAATTCTGTCCCTATTGTTACAAACATACGATTCACGGGGAGATAAAGAAATAGATCGAATCAAATCAAGGTGTTTGTATGGCACTTTTACAAGCAACATGAAAGGGGGCATATTCTATCCATATACCATAGTATTATATAGAAATACCTTATTTAGAAATACCATATTATATAGATATCGAACAAGATTTCTATAATAATATAGCTTAAATCTATAATAGAACTTAAAAATAGAACTTCAATTAAAATATTATTAATTAATCAATAATCCTCTTTTTTAATCCTAAATCATTTTTGATCAGATTGAAATAGGATTTTCGGGATAAGGAATAAACAAACCATGGATAAATCCAAGCGATTCTTTCTTAAATCCAAGCGATCTTTTCGTAGGCGTTTGCCCCCGATCCAATCGGGGGATCGAATTGATTATAGAAACATGAGTTTAATTAGTCGATTTATTAGTGAACAAGGAAAAATATTATCTAGACGGGTAAATAGATTGACCTTAAAACAACAAAGATTAATTACTATTGCTATAAAACAAGCTCGTATTTTATCTTTGTTACCTTTTCTTAATAATGAGAAACAATTTGAAAGAGGCGAGTCGACCGTCAGAACTATTGGTCTTAGAACCAGAAATAAATAAAAAATAAGCTTACTCTTCAATTGAATCAAAATTCCAATTTGAACTCAAACACAGATTGATGTTTTGTTCGGAAAAATTCGAGGATCCAGATTGGATTGTCGTATTGTAAGAAAAAAACAAGAATGGGGAAGAAGAAATCTTTTTTTATTGAATATTCGGCGTGTTCACTCATTTTTTTTTGAGCGAATTTATCATATTCTTTTTATCATATTAATTTCTACTCTACCCTCCCGGAGTTCATTCTCCAGCGAAACTCCATTTCAAATATTGCGTCGGATTCCTTAGAATTTACTTATTTTATGATTTCATTCGAAATCATATAAAGACAATTCCTATTTAATATAGCTATTTGTGCAAGTATTTTACGATTCAGAAGCAACTGTGTCTTGTACAGATTGTGTATAAATCTACTATAACTATAAGATACCCCATTCTCGCGAATTACTGCATTTATTCGAGTGATCCACAAACGACGAAAATCTCTCTTTTGCCTATCTCTATCTCGATGAGACGAAACCAAAGATCTTATTTTCTGTTGAATAATTGTTCGAGTAAGTCTTGAATGAGCCCCCCGAAAGCTTGATGCAAATAAACGAATTTTTGCTCTACGTCTCCGAGCTATATATCCTCGTTTAATTCTGGTCATTGAATAAATGAATTTTAATGAATAACTAATTGATTTATTTTCTTTCAGTTATTCTTTTCCTCTTTCCTAGTTTTTTAATAACAAAACGGATTCTTCCAATGTATAAACTAAAAATTCCAATGGCTTTTGCTACTATAACCTTCCCGACCACAATTTGTCTTTTTTTATAGGCATTTCACCTCGAGCTAAGAAATTGTATTGATACTAGGTATCAAAAACATAAAAAATAGAAATGACTAAAGAAAGAGTGGGTTCCATCGTTTCTATGGTTACGTCTTAAACGGTGAGGTCCTCTCTATACACCGGAGCCCCTTACTTCATTTAATCAATGCTATTGGTAACTTGTACAGTTCACATTCTTTGGCTCTACCCATCAATTATCTAGTCATAGGTCTTTCACAACGAGATCTACTGATACAGTAACGATATTTAATTATGAAGATTAGCTGGGTAGCTGACCCTCTTAGTCCGTTTTTGCAAGAGTAGAGACATAAGATTTCGACTTTGAAAATAGGATTTCCCTCGCTTAATGGATAACCATTTGTTACCAATGAGGGATTTTTTCATCTTCAATTCCAAATTGAAATGATTGGATTTGCACCAATGGAAACCATAAATTTCAACACAATAGAAGGATATAATAGATCTTTTTTTTAGATCGTGAATGGCCTTTTTCCTTCCATTTTATCCTATTCACTGGTACTGATCATTGATACTGGAAAATGGGTTTCCTTTAGTTTGTACCAGCGAGGATCTGAACGAGTCGCACATACACCCTAGTACATGTTCCTCGGCGCTGAGGACATCCCCGAAGAGCAGGGGATTTCGTGA